AGAATAGATAAACTTTTTTATTTTTCGTTTGATATATGGGGGCTAAAAAAAAAAATTCTTAGCAATTTCATGTGGAAAAATAAAAAAAATAAAAAAATTGATAAAAAAGACGAAGAACAATCAAAAATAGAAGAAAAAAGACGGATAGAAATTGCAGAAACTTGGGATAGCTTCCTATTTGCTCAAATAATAAGAGGTTCTCTCTTAGTAACTCAATCTATTCTTAGAAAATATATTATATTACCTTTATTGATAATAATTAAAAATAGCGTCCGTATGTTATTATTTCAATTTCCCGAGTGGTCTGAGGATTTAAAGGATTGGAAACGCGAAATGCATGTTAAATGCACTTATAATGGGGTTCAACTATCCGAAACAGAATTTCCAAAAAACTGGTTAACGGATGGTATTCAGATAAAAATCCTATTTCCTTTTTCTCTTAAACCTTGGCATAAATCTAAATTTCAATCATCTCAGAAGGCTCGATTAAAAAAAACAAAAGACAAAGGAGAAAAAAATGATTTTTGTTTTTTAACAGTTTGGGGAATGGAAAGCGAACTACCGTTTGGTTCTGCCCAAAAAAAGCCTTCTTTTTTTGAACCTATTTCTAAAGAATTAAAAAAAAGAATCAAAAAATTAAAAACTAAGTCTTTTCTGGTTTTAAGGATTTTCAAAGAAAGAGCAACAATTTTCCTAAAAGTCGCAAAAGAAATTAAAAACTGGATTCTCAAAAACTTGATTTTTATAAAAGTAAAACTAAAAGACCTTTCAAAACGAAATCTAATTCCATTATTTGGCCCGAGAGAAATATATGAATTAAATGAAACTAAAAAAGATTCAATAATGAGTAATCAGATGATTCATGAACTATCTGTTCAAAATAAATCCATGGAGTGGACAAATTCTTCACTCAGCGAAAACAAAATCCAAAATGTGATTGATAGAATAAAGACAATAAGAAATCAAATAGAAGAAATTTCAAAAGAAAAACAAAACCTAACTAATAGTTGTAACAAACTGCGTTATGATTCTAAAATAATTGAGTCATCAAAAAAAATTTGGCAGACATTCAAAAGAAAAAATACCCGATTAATTCGTAAATCTATTTTTTTTATAAAATTTTGCATTGAACAATTGTCTATAGCTATTTTTCTAGGTATCATTAATATTCCAAGAATTACTACACAACTTTTTTTTGAATCAACAAAAACAATTCTTGATAAATATATTTACAAGGCTGAAGAAAATGGAGAAAAAATTAATAAAAAAAAAAATACCATTTATTTTATTTCGACTATAAAAAATTTAATATCCAATAAAAAAAAAATTAGTTATGACCTATGCTCTTTATCACAAGCATATGTATTTTACAAATTATCACAAATTCAAGTTAGTAACTTTTCTAAATTAAAGGCTGTTCTTGAATATAACATATGCATAACATCCTTTTTTGTTAAGAATCAAATAAAGGATTTTTTTCAAGAACAAGGAATCTTTCATTATGAATTGAAAGATAAAACCTTTTTTAATTCCGAAGTAAATCAATGGAAAAACTGGTTACGAAGTAATTATCAATACAATTTACCTCAAATTGCGTGGGCTAGATTAGTAACAAAAAAATGGAAAAAGAAAATAAACCAAGATTCTCTAGTTCTAAATCCAAGTTTAACCAAAGAGGATTCATATGAAAACAAGAAATTTGATAATTACAAAAAACAAAGTGTTTTTGAGGCCGACTCGTTATTAAATCCAAAACATAATTTTAAAAAAGATTCTATATATAATCTTTTTTGCTACAAATCCATTCATTCTACAGAAAAAATTTTTGACACGTCTATAGGCATTGCTCTAGATAATTCTTTAATCTCTTGTTTTCTAGAAAAATATAATATTCGGGGTATAGGGGAAATTCGGCATAGAAAATATTTGGATTGGAGAATTCTAAACTTTTGGTTTACAAAAAAAGTAAATATTGAGCCTTGGGTTGATACCAAGAGTAAAAAAAAATATATTAATACTAAAGTTCAGAATTATCAAAGAATTGATAAAATAACTAAGACGGGTCTTGCCAATCAAAAAAGAAACTTTTTTGATTGGATGGGAATGAATGAAGAAATACTAAATCGTCGTATAACAAATTTTGAATTTTTTTTCTTTCCAGAATTTTTCTTATTTTCTAGTACATATAAAATGAAGCCGTGGGTCATACCAATCAAATTACTTCTTTTAAATTTTAATGAAAACATAAATGTTAATAAAAAGATCACTCGAAAGAAAAAAGGTTTTATACCATCAAATGAAAAAAAATCGCTTCGATTTTATAATCTAAATAAAGAAGAAAAAGAATCGGCCAGTCAAGTAGAGCTTGAATCAGATAAAGAAAAAAAAAGAAATCCTGAATCAGCTCTATTAAACCAAGAAAAAAATATTGAAGAAAATTATGTAGAATCGACGATAAAAAAACGTAAAAATAAAAAACAATACAAAAGCAATACAGAAGCGGAACTTGATTTATTTCTCACAAGATATTCGCGTTTTCAATTGCGATGGAATTGTTTTTTTAATCTAAAAATTCTCAATAATGTAAAAGTATACTGTCTCTTGGTTAGACTAAAAAATCCAAACGAAATAGCGATATCTTCTATTGAAAGAGGAGAGATGAGCCTAGACATTCTAATGATTGAGAAGAATTTCACTTTTGCAAAATTAATGAAAAAAGGAATATTGATTATTGAACCTGTCCGTTTGTCGGTACAAAACGATGGACAACTTATTATATATAGAACCATAGGTATTTCGTTGGTTCATAAAAATAAACACAAAATAAGGAAAAGATACAAAAAAAAAAGCTATATTGAGAAAAAAAAAATTGAAAAATCCATTACAAAATATCAAAACAAAATTGTAAATAGAAAAAAAAATAATTATGATTTCTTTGTCCCTGAAAATATTCTAGCCCCTAAACGACGTAGAGAATTTCGAATTCTAATTTGTTTCAACTTAAAAAAAAAAAATGCGAGGGATAGAAATTCAAGATTTGATAAGAATATTCAAAACTTGACCACAGTTTTGGATAAAAAGAAAGATCTTGCTAAGGATAAAAATAACCTAATTAAATTAAAATCCTTTCTTTGGCCCAATTTTAGATTAGAAGATTTAGCTTGTATGAATCGCTATTGGTTTAATACTACTAACGGAAATCATTTCAGTATGATAAGAATACACATGTATACGCGATTTCCACTTCATTAATGATAGATCCTTTTTACTATATATAATATATTAAGTTACGGTATATGAAAATAACTGTATGAAATATGAGGGATTGTTTTAAATTCAATCTTTATACATGATATTAATTTAATCAATGACATAGATACCAATCAGAGCGGATCCATAAATAAATTAATAGAATCCTCCCTTTTTAGATCTAAATTTAGATTTTTTTTATAAAACGAAGAATTAAGAAGTTGATAATTAAATTCAGATCCTTGTACAAAAAAACTACCATTATTATTACTGATCCGTAAAATTCATATCTTTCAATTCATATTAAAAAGGGAAGGATTTCTTTTTATGATAAAAAATGCATTCATTTCATTTCAAGAACAAAAAGAAGAAAGCAGGGGATCTGTTGAATTTCAAGTATTCAGTTTTACTAATAAGATACGAAGACTTACTTCACATTTGGAATTGCACAGAAAAGATTATTTATCGCAGAGGGGTCTACGAAAAATTCTGGGAAAACGTCAACGACTGCTGGCTTATTTGTCAAAAAAAAATAGAGTACGTTATAAAGAATTAATTAATCAGTTGAATATTCGGGAATTAAAAACTCGTTAAATTCAAAAATTGTGAATTAGTTAATTTTTTAGATCTTGAATTTTTTGATAAACTTCTTTTTCAGCAATCTAATTCATGCCAGAACGAATCAAGGAAAAACTTATGAAGAGACCAGTTACAGGAAAAGATCTTATGATAGTCAATATGGGACCTCACCACCCATCCATGCATGGGGTTCTTCGCTTAATTGTTACTCTAGATGGTGAGGATGTTGTTGACTGTGAACCCATATTGGGTTATTTACACAGAGGAATGGAAAAAATTGCAGAAAACCGAGCAATTATACAATATTTACCTTATGTAACGCGATGGGATTATTTAGCTACTATGTTTACAGAAGCAATAACAGTAAATGGACCAGAACAATTGGGAAATATTCAAGTTCCTAAAAGGGCCAGCTATATCAGAGTTATTATGCTAGAATTGAGTCGTATAGCTTCTCATCTGTTATGGCTCGGTCCTTTTATGGCAGATATTGGTGCCCAGACTCCTTTTTTCTATATTTTCAGAGAACGAGAATTTGTATATGATCTATTCGAAGCTGCCACCGGTATGAGAATGATGCATAATTTTTTTCGTATTGGAGGAATAGCGGCTGATTTACCTTATGGTTGGATAGATAAATGCTTGGATTTTTGTGATTATTTTTTAACAGAAGTTGTTGAATATCAAAAACTGATTACACGAAATCCTATTTTTTTAGAACGGGTTGAAGGAGTTGGGATTATTGGTGGGGAAGAAGCAATAAATTGGGGTTTATCCGGACCAATGCTACGCGCATCCGGAATACCATGGGATCTTCGTAAAGTTGATCGTTATGAGTCTTACGATGAATTTGAATGGGAAATTCAGTGGCAAAAACAAGGAGATTCATTAGCTCGGTATTTAGTACGACTTAGCGAAATGACAGAATCCATAAAAATTATTCAACAGGCTCTGGAAGGACTTCCGGGGGGTCCCTATGAGAATTTAGAAAGCAGAGGCTTTGATAGAAAAAGGAATCCAAAATGGAATGATTTTGAATATCGATTCATTAGTAAAAAACCTTCTCCTACTTTTGAATTATCGAAACAAGAACTTTATGTAAGAGTTGAAGCTCCAAAAGGGGAATTAGGAATTTTTCTCATAGGAGATCAAAGTGGTTTTCCTTGGAGATGGAAAATCCGACCGCCGGGTTTTATTAATTTGCAAATTCTTCCTGAACTAGTTAAAAGAATGAAATTGGCTGATATTATGACGATACTCGGTAGCATAGATATAATTATGGGAGAAGTTGATCGTTAAAATGATAATTTATGCAACAGCAGTCCAAACTATAAATTCTTTTGTTAGATTGGAATCTTTAAAAGAGGTCTATGGACTCATATGGATATTTGTCCCTATATTTTCTCTTGTATTGGGAATCATAACAGGTGTACTAGTAATTGTGTGGTTAGAAAGAGAAATATCTGCAGGGATACAACAACGTATTGGACCTGAATACGCCGGCCCATTGGGAATTCTTCAAGCTCTAGCCGACGGGACAAAACTACTTTTCAAAGAAAATCTTCGTCCATCTAGAGGAAATACTCCTTTATTTAGTATTGGACCATCTATAGCAGTTATCTCAATTTTACTAAGTTATTCAGTAATTCCCTTTAGTAATCACCTTGTTTTAGCGGATCTCAATATCGGTATTTTTTTATGGATTGCCATCTCAAGTATTGCTCCTATTGGACTTCTTATGTCAGGATATGGATCAAATAATAAATATTCTTTTTTAGGTGGTCTGCGAGCTGCTGCCCAATCGATTAGTTATGAAATACCATTAACTCTATGTGTTTTATCAATATCTCTACGTGCGATTCGTTGAAACATAAACGTTTATTTTTACTATTCCGTTTCTTCTAGACGAATAAGTTAAAAGGCGGAATATATAAATATAGTTATCTTTCGGGTTAATCTTAATAAAAGGAATTTGATAGTTATATATGAGTGAAAAAAACTGCTCAGAAATTAGCAGTAAAAAGAAAAATTGAGTCTCATTTCCTATGTACAAAGGTTAAATGGAAATAAACATAAGCGTAAGAATCACTTTACCCCAAGGTTGGTTGATTAGTCATCCTGGCTTGAAGCGGGTTAAAAATATTTAACCGTATAACGTTTTCACTATCAGTTATATAGATTAACATACATGTATTACAAAGTGAGCGGCAATTTAGGTAAAAGTGAGTGGATGGTTAGAAACACCAAAATACACAAAGAATTTGTAATAGAGATTAACCAAATTGAAAAGGATATTTATGCATAACATAAGATAAAAAAAAAAAGAAGGTTAATTGGGGCTTGAAATTAGTAGAAATGATCAGACAGTACTCCCCAAGATTCCGATTCAGAGTATGCTCCTATCCACTTATAAATGTAATGACTATCAGAAACGAAATAATCCTTTATTTTTTATAAGTCCACCAACTTTTTTCTAAAAACGAACGAAGAATAGGAACGAAACTAGGATATTTTTTTTCATATATTTCGAAAATAAAATAGAATTTCTGTCATGAATAATAATAAACTAATATGATATCTAATTCTTTTTCGTAATCGAAAACCACGATGGGCTTAAATACCTATTTTTATTTTTACAAGGAGTATCTTATTAAAGGATTAAGTTATTACTCAACAAATAGAAATTCAAATTTGTAAAGGATGAGATGAATTCCGAAGCGCTTTTTTATTCTTATAATTTGAGCAGACAGAATTCCATTGGTATAATTCGGGATCCCAGATATATTTATATTTAATAATCTATTTTAGAACACATCATATCCATCTAAATAATACTAATTCTGGTCCTTAGATTTATTTATGGCCCCTGAGGAGCCGTATGAGGCGAAGACCTCATGTACGGTTTTGTAATAGCGGTGAAAATAGTAATGTTATCACCGACTAGGATTATCTAACAGTTTAAGTACAGTTGATATAGTTGAGGCACAATCAAAATATGGTTTTTGGGGATGGAATTTGTGGCGTCAACCTATAGGTTTTATCATTTTTCTAATTTCTTCCCTAGCAGAATGTGAGAGGTTACCGTTTGATTTACCAGAAGCGGAAGAAGAATTAATAGCAGGTTATCAAACTGAATATTCAGGTATCAAATTTGGTTTATTTTACGTTGCTTCTTATTTAAATCTATTAATTTCCTCATTATTTGTAACAGTTCTATACTTAGGCGGTTGGAATATTTCTATTCCGTATATATCTATTCTGGAGCTATTTCAAAGGGATCAAATTTTTGGAACAACAATTGGTATCTTTATTACATTAGCTAAAACTTATTTGTTCTTGTTCATTTCTATCGCAACAAGATGGACTTTACCTAGGCTAAGAATGGATCAACTATTAAATCTTGGATGGAAATTTCTTTTACCTATTTCCCTTGGTAATCTATTATTAACAACTTCTTTCCAACTCTTTTCACTCTAAATTGAAAATGAATCCAACATATTCATTATTTGTTTTAAACAAGAGAAAGAAACAAAGATAAAATTATTCATAGATAATTACAATATGCTTCCTATGATAACCGGGTTCATGAATTATGGTCAACAAACCCTACGAGCTGCAAGGTATATTGGTCAAGGTTTCATGATTACCTTATCCCACACAAATCGTTTACCTGTAACTATTCAATATCCCTATGAAAAATTAATAACATCGGAACGTTTCCGTGGTCGAATCCATTTTGAATTTGATAAATGCATTGCTTGTGAAGTATGTGTTCGAGTATGTCCTATAGATCTGCCTGTTGTTGATTGGAAATTGGAAACTAATATTCGAAAAAAACGATTGCTTAATTACAGTATTGATTTTGGAATTTGTATATTTTGTGGTAATTGTGTTGAGTATTGTCCAACAAATTGTTTGTCAATGACTGAAGAATATGAATTTTCAACTTATGACCGTCACGAATTGAATTATAATCAAATAGCTTTGGGTCGTTTACCAATGTCAGTAATTGACGATTACACTATTCGAACAATTTTGAATTCACCTCAAACAATAAATGGGTAAACCCATTAATTTGATTAAAAAAAAGAATTCAAAATTTTTGAATTATATAAAGAATTTAATTAACAATTTGTATTTATATAATGATATGATATTAAGTATTAAGGCTCATTCTTTTAATATAATATAATATATTCGTAATTACTTTCCTGAAATAGATAGGTTGAAAATACACTTTAGAATAAAAAAAGAGAAACTGTCTAATAATTGTATCTACATCAATTCATATCCATTAGATTCTAATTTCACTCTATTAGAAACATATTAAAAATGAATTTCCCGGTTAAATTAATAAGGTCATGAAAAGGATTTCGATTTTTTTCTTATTTTAATAATATAATGGATTTGCCTGGACCAATACATGATTTTCTTTTAGTTTTTCTGGGATCCGGTCTTCTAGTAGGAGGTCTGGGGGTGGTCTTACTTCCCAACCCAATATTTTCAGCTTTTTCCTTAGGATTTGTTCTTGTTTGTATATCTTTATTGTATATTCTATCAAATTCTCATTTTGTAGCTGCTGCACAACTCCTTATTTACGTGGGGGCCATAAATGTTTTAATCATATTTGCTGTGATGTTCATGAATGATTCAGAATATTCCACAGATTCAAATCTGTGGACCGTTGGAAATGGGATTACTTCGTTGGTTTGTACAACTATTCTTTTTTCATTAATGTCTACTATTCTCGATACGTCATGGTACGGGGTTATTTGGACTACAAGATTAAACCAGATTCTAGAACAAGATTTAATAAGTAATAGTCAACAAATAGGAATTCATTTATCAACAGATTTTTTTCTTCCATTTGAACTCATTTCAATAATTCTTTTAGTTGCTTTGATAGGTGCAATTTCTGTGGCTCGTCAATAAAAAACGTTCGAATTAGTAAAGACCAAAGAAAACTTTGTGTATGTTATGATCTTTTTTTCCGTTCATTCAATTAAATTGGATTGAATATTATTTCATATTTAAAATATTAATTTTTATATTTGATATATATTTGAAATTTTTTTTTCCTAATATAGTTTTTATTCGTACTTTTTTGTTATATTCTAGTTGATTGAATCCGGTGAATTATTTTTCATATTTAAATGAATCCAAATTGATAAGGAGTTGCTGAATGATACTCGAACATGTACTTGTTTTGAGTGCCTATTTATTTTTGATTGGTCTTTATGGATTGATCACGAGTCGAAATATGGTTAGGGCTCTTATGTGTCTTGAACTTATACTCAATGCAGTTAATATGAATTTCGTAACATTTTCTGATTTTTTTGATAATTCCCAACTAAAAGGGGATATTTTCTGCATTTTTGTTATAGCAATTGCAGCCGCTGAAGCAGCTATTGGATTAGCTATAGTCTCGTCAATTTATCGTAACAGAAAATCAACTCGCATCAACCAATCGACCTTATTAAATAAGTAGCATAAAAAAAGATTATAGATTGAAATTTGCATATATAATCGGTTCTGACCTACTAGATTATATTTGTGAAACGCTCAGAAATCAAAGTATTTTAGCCCCATTTTTTATCAATTGAGCCAGAATTCATTACAAAAATTCTATTAAAGGAAATCATTGCTTCATCTAGTATTTTAATATATCATTCAGTTAGAAGTTTACTAGATTGAAAATTTATGACATTCAAAAAACTATCGATCCTATGTCACATTCAGTAAAAATTTATGATACCTGTATAGGATGTACTCAATGTGTCCGAGCATGCCCTACAGACGTATTAGAAATGATACCTTGGGATGGATGTAAAGCTAAGCAAATTGCTTCCGCTCCAAGAACCGAGGACTGTGTTGGTTGTAAGAGATGTGAATCCGCCTGTCCAACGGATTTTTTGAGCGTTCGAGTTTATTTATGGCATGAAACAACTAGAAGTATGGGTCTAGCTTATTGATACGTTACCGAAAACCTCATTTGAATAAATTTGGAATACATTTTATTTTTTTTTTTATTGACAAGTACTCGTACTCAAAAAAGTTAAATTATATTTTTTTTGAGTACGCGTTCTTTGGACCTGGTGTATCTTGTCTTTACCACGAATGATTTTCCTTGGTTAACAATAATTGTTGTTTTTCCAATATCTGCCGGTTCGTTAATGTTATTTCTCCCACATAGGGGAAATAAAGTCAATAAATGGTATACTATATGCATTTGTATTTTAGAACTTCTTCTAACGACCTATGCTTTTTGTTATAATTTTAAAATGGACGATCCATTAATTCAACTGTCCGAAGATTATAAATGGATCAATTTTTTAGATTTTTACTGGAGAATGGGAATAGATGGACTTTCTATAGGAACGATTTTATTGACGGGATTTATTACTACTTTAGCGGCTTTAGCGGCTTTTCCAGTTACTCGGGATTCCCGATTATTCCATTTCCTGATGTTAGCAATGTACAGCGGTCAAATAGGATCATTTTCTTCTCGGGATCTTCTACTTTTTTTCATCATGTGGGAATTAGAATTAATTCCCGTTTATCTACTTTTATCCATGTGGGGTGGAAAGAAACGTCTGTATTCAGCTACAAAATTTATTTTATACACGGCAGGAAGTTCTATTTTTTTATTAATAGGAGTTTTAGGTATAAGTTTATATGGTTCGAACGAACCAACATTAAATTTAGAACTCTTAGCTAATCAATCCTATCCTGTCACACTCGAAATACTATTTTATATTGGATTTCTTATTGCTTTTGCCGTCAAATCACCGATTATACCTTTACATACTTGGTTACCTGACACCCACGGCGAGGCACATTACAGTACCTGTATGCTTCTCGCTGGAATCTTATTAAAAATGGGAGCATATGGGTTGGTTCGAATCAATATGGAATTATTACCTCACGCTCATTCTATGTTTTCTCCTTGGTTGATGGTAGTCGGTACAATCCAAATAATTTATGCAGCTTCAACATCTCCTGGTCAACGTAATTTAAAAAAGAGAATAGCCTATTCTTCTGTATCTCATATGGGTTTTATAATTATAGGTATTAGTTCTATAACGGATCCTGGACTTAATGGAGCTATTTTACAAATAATCTCTCATGGATTTATTGGTGCTGCACTTTTTTTCTTGGCAGGAGCGAGTTATGATAGAATTCGGCTTGTTTATCTTGATGAAATGGGTGGAATGGCTATCTCCATTCCAAAAATATTTACAATGTTTACTATCTTATCGATGGCTTCCCTTGCATTGCCAGGCATGAGTGGGTTTGTTGCAGAATTAATCGTTTTTTTTGGAATAATTACCAGCCAAAAATATTTCTTAATTTCAAAAATTTTAATTATTTTTGTAATGGCAATTGGAATGATATTAACTCCTATATATTTATTATCTATGTCACGCCAAATGTTCTATGGATACAAGTTAATTAATGTCAAAAACTTTTCTTTTTTTGATTCTGGACCCCGAGAGTTATTTCTTTCAATCTCCATTCTTCTACCCATAATTGGTATTGGGATTTATCCTGATTTTGTGCTCTCATTAGCAAGTGATAAGGTCGAATCCATTTTATCTAATTACTTTTATGGATAGTTTTCAGGAGATAAAAAAAAGCATTAAATTGAATTGTAATCAGAAGTCTTTGGTCTTTGTATTGTGAGAACCTTTTGAATCATTGTACTACTTGATTCAAAAGGTTCTTGATGATTTACTACTAAAACTAAATTAGATTTCTTAACTTATATGAAATTAGATATAGATGCTATTTTTTTATTTGGATTTGGATTCTTTTTTTTTTTTTTGTTACTGTTTTATTTATATTTAATTCGATGTAAATGAACCATAACTATGTAAACCTATTCCTAAAAGATTGACGCCAAAATAGCATATCCAAATTAAAAGAAAACCTATCGAAGCCACAATTGCAGAATTTATACCCCTAACATTCCTATTTGTTTTAATATGTAAATAAATTGCGAATATGGTCCAAGTAATAAATGCCCAAGTTTCCTTTGGATCCCAGTTCCAATATGAACCCCATGTCTCATTAGCCCATACAGCTCCTGAAAGAATGCCGACGGTTAAAAAGATAAATCCAAGACTAATAATACGAAAACTCCAATAATCTAATTGTTCAATCAATTGATACCTATAATAATTTCTAGAAAAACTAAAATTAATGTTTTGTTGTAGTAAAATAGAATTTCTTTCATTGATGTAGTAAACTACATCAAAAGAAAATAATTCATTTAATAAAAAATTTTTTTTTATATTCTTTTTCCAAAAAGTAGGTCCGACTTTGCGAAATGTAATCACTAGAAGAGCTATTGATAATAATGATCCGCATAACAGAGCGCCATAGCCTAATATCATCATACTTACGTGCATCATTAACCACTGGGACTGAAGAGCTGGTACTAATATTGCAGACTGAGGCATTTTGTTTAAAAGACCTGAAGTAGCAAAACCCTGAATAAAAATAGCACTTGGCGCAGTTATTGCGTTTAAGTGATTTTTTTGTTTTTTATTAAAATAGGAAACCATATGAATAATTGAAAAAGCCCATGAAAGAAAAATTAATGATTCATATAAATTACTTAATGGAAAATGTCCTGAATAAATCCAACGAGTGAATAATAATCCTGTTATACCAAAAAACGTAATTACGATTCCTTTATCTGATGAATCAAAAAATCCTATAATTTCATCTAAATTAACTAATAAAGTTAAAAAATAAATTGTCAGTACAATTGAAACGACCGAAAAAGATATATGAGTTAATATATGCTCTAAAATTGAAAAAATCATAAAAAATTTGTTAAAAATTAATAAATTAATACTAGGTTTTACCCGATTTTAGAAAAAAAGTCGGGTATTATTTTGATTATAAAACTTATAATATCTCTTTTATAAGATCTTATGCCGCTACTCGGACTCGAACCGAGATGCTCTAGCACTGCTTCCTAAGAGCAGCGTGTCTACCAATTTCACCATAGCGGCAACTTGTTCAAAACAATACTAACAAGTTTTTATTCAATCGTCGAGATGAAAATTTAGCCAATTGACCGGAATTTACAATTGATTTAATGAATAAAAACTTGTTAAATGGGTCTTGTGGGTTTTAATTCAATTAATATTTTTTTTATCTAAGTTATTTAAAATTTTTTAAATTCACTTTTTGTCCTTTATATTTTTTTTCTAGAATACAATGAAAAATTTAACTAAATTCAAGTAATTGGGACTTCAACCCAACGACAAAACTCTAAATGCTCTTTATCATTTTTTTTTTTTCATTTATATGATTAAAAACATGATAAAAAGCATTTATCAGTTCCATTAATAAAAAAAATGCTTTTTCTAAAAATTAAAACTTCTCCAAAATTCTTAGAAATTTGAAATAAAATAAGATTTTCCTAATTGCTCAAGAGAAATTATAAAAATATTTATTTTGATGCATCTTTTTATATTGTACAAACATAAGATTTTTTGATCACTTAAAAATCATATCATATATTATTATTTATTAATATTATCTAATATTCACCTATTGTGGACAGATGCTTTTATCAATTTGATTACAAGTAAAGAATATAAAAATTTAGAGAAATAATAATTCCTAAAGGTATAAAGTTCAATTTTTTTTCACTTAAATTAATTAATTTGAAGAACCTATTGATTTTGCTTAAAGATCTTTTATTTACTCTTAATGAATAAATAAAAGATCTTTATTTATTATTGCATCAAGGTAGTGATGGTGAAAATAAGACTCTCCCCCCTTTTTTTTTTTTGAACTAAAAAAAAAAATGTGAACCTTTCTTTTTTATCTATATATTGTCTTTTTTTTTTCCTCTTTTGGTTCACATTTTTTTATATGTATTCTAAAAAATTTGTTTTTAAGTTAGGCTACTTCTAATTATTATAGTGTTTTTTATTTATTTTGTTGTACAAAAAAACTTTTTGAATTACCTGTAGAAAGTGATTTCCCTAACGAAAAAGCTTTCAACGATGTCCAATATCCCTTCCTTTTCCAAATTTTTTTACGAATACGCTTTTTCGAGATAGAAGTACGTTTTTTTGGAACTGCCATTCAAAAATGAAAAAAACTTTTTCAGTGGTATAATTGGATGTCAAAGACATTTATTATTCTATTCTTTCGTACTTCATATCGAGTTATTTTTTTCTTTCAAATTTTATTTATTATATATTATTTTCAAAACAAAAAAGACATTCAAAAGTTTAAAACCCAACTGTTTTTTACTTTTTTTTTGTTATTAAATTTTTTATTTAACGTTTGAAATCCGTACGAGAGTGCTCATTTAATTAATCTATACTGTTAGATTAGATTATCAAAACAATTATGAGATTTCTTCACATCATATGTAAAAAAAATATCGATTCTAATAATCTTGCTTACAAATAAAAAAAGCTCACTTAGTGTACTGGAAGACAATCACTAAATTCCATAATTAAAATTCATTCCTTAATAATTCTAAATAATCAAACTCAAATAACTTTGTTTTAGGTAAAGTTTTTTTAGTATATAATTAATATTAAGTTTAAGTATTTTTTTGTCGTGTAAATCTTTGTTCTATTCTTAATATATGTATATAAATTATTATAATACGGAATTATAATTCACTTTTTCTGTATCTGCATAAAATCACAATTTTATTTAGTAGTAATAAAAAAAAAGACAAATAATTTTTTTTGACAGTAACTTAGTAATATTATTTACTCACTTCTAATTTTTTGATTTGAATATATATTTCTTTTCAAAGATTTCTGAAGGATTATACTAATTCGAAAAAATTTATATTTAGGTTTAAAATCTCGTGCTTTTTTATTGTCCCCTTTGAAAAAAATATATATATACAAACCAGTGAATAAGAAATAAAAAATTTAAGAATAAAATAAAAAGGATTTTTTATTTTATGGAACATACATATGAATATTCATGGATCATCCCTTTCATTCCACTCCCAGTACCTATTTTATTAGGAGTTGGACTTCTACTTTTTCCGACAGCAACAAAAAACCTTCGCCGTATGTGGACTTTTCTGAGTATTTTTTTGTTAAGTATAGTTATGATCTTTTCACTCTATCTATCTATTCAACAAATTGTTCTAAGTTGCATTCATCAAAATGTGTG